GCTGGTGTAGCTTAAGTAAAGCATAACACTGAAGATGTTAAGATAAACCCTAGAAAGTTTCGCGAGCACAAAGGCCTGGTCCCGACTTTACTATCGGTTTTAGTTCAATTTATACATGCAAGTATCCGCATCCCCGTGAGAATGCCCTTAATCCCCCAACCGGGGACGAGGAGCTGGCATCAGGCACGCTTACGCAGCCCAAGACGCCTTGCTACGCCACACCCCCAAGGGAACTCAGCAGTAATAAACATTAAGCCATAAGTGAAAACTTGACTTAGTTAGGACTAAGAGGGTCGGTAAAACTCGTGCCAGCCACCGCGGTTATACGAGAGACCCTAATTGATAGCCACGGCGTAAAGAGTGGTTTAGGTTAAAAATAAATAAAGCCAAAGATCCTCCTGGCTGTAGCACGCATTCCGAGGACACGAAGCCCTACCACGAAGGTAGCTTTACTAATATATTCCTGACCCCACGAAAGCTAAGAAACAAACTGGGATTAGATACCCCACTATGCTTAGCCTTAAACCCAGATGTTAAATTTACAAACAACATCCGCCAGGGTACTACAAGCGCTAGCTTAAAACCCAAAGGACTTGACGGTGTCTCAGACCCACCTAGAGGAGCCTGTTCTAGAACCGATAATCCCCGTTAAACCTCACCACCCCTTGTTTTCCCCGCCTATATACCGCCGTCGCAAGCTTACCCTGTGAAGGTCTCATAGTAAGCAAAATGGGTAAATCCCAAAACGTCAGGTCGAGGTGTAGCTTACGAGGTGGGAAGAAATGGGCTACATTTTCTATATCAGAATAATACGAACAGCACCATGAAATTTGTGCTCGAAGGTGGATTTAGTAGTAAAAAATAAATAGAGAGTCTTTTTGAACCAGGCTCTGAGACGCGCACACACCGCCCGTCACTCTCCCCATTCTATATTTATAACCATTTAAATAAAAAAATAACCCGAAAAGCGGGGAGGCAAGTCGTAACATGGTAAGTGTACCGGAAGGTGTACTTGGAACATCAGAACGTGGCCGAGACAGTTAGGCACCTCCCTTACACTGAGACCACATCCATGCAAGTTGGATCGTTCTGAGCTAAACAGCTAGCTCAACCACCAAAATAAACACAACAACATTAACTAGTTTAACTAACCCCAAACCCAAAAACTAAACCATTCTCCTGCCTTAGTACGGGCGACAGAAAAGGCACTTAGAAGCAATAGAAATAGTACCGCAAGGGAAAGCTGAAAGAGAAATGAAACAACCCATTTAAGCCCTAAAAAGCAGAGACTAACCCTCGTACCTTTTGCATCATGATTTAGCTAGAACCTTTGGGCAAAGAGAACTTTAGTTCAAACCCCCGAAACCAAGTGAGCTACCCCGGGACAGCCTATTTCAGGGCCAACCCGTCTCTGTGGCAAAAGAGTGGGAAGATCCCCGGGTAGAGGTGACAGACCTACCGAACTTGGTGATAGCTGGTTGTCTAGGAAATGGATAGAAGTTCAGCCTCGTTTTCCTCCACCCAGAAAAGCACTGCTGCCCTACGGTAATAGAGAAATATACGAGAGTTAGTCAAAGGGGGTACAGCCCCTTTGAAACAGGACACAACCTGAATCAGGAGGTTAAGGATCACATTAAATAAGATACACCGCTCCAGTGGGCCTAAAAGCAGCCACCTGCACAGAAAGCGTTAAAGCTCAGGCGGAACAGAAATCTATTATTCTGATATATAAACCCTAAACCCCTATTAATACTAGACCACTCCATGCCTACATGGAAGAGATACTACTAAAATGAGTAATAAGAAGGCAACCCCTTCTCCTGGCCCACGTGTATGTTAGATCGGACTAACCACTAATGATTAACGAACCCAACCCAAGAGGGAAAAGTGACCAAACAACAAAACCAAGAAAACCCCACAAATTACTAATCGTTATACCCACACTGGAGGGCATTAAAGGAAAGACTAAAAGAAAAGGAAGGAACTCGGCAAACACAAGCCTCGCCTGTTTACCAAAAACATCGCCTCCTGCAAAAATCAATGTATAAGAGGTCCTACCTGCCCAGTGACATTAAGTTAAACGGCCGCGGTATTTTGACCGTGCTAAGGTAGCGCAATCACTTGTCTTTTAAATGAAGACCTGTATGAATGGTGGAACGAGGGCTTAACTGTCTCCCTTTTCAGGTCAATGAAATTGATCTGCCCGTGCAGAAGCGGACATAATAATACAAGACGAGAAGACCCTTTGGAGCTTAAGACACAAGGTCAACTATGTCAAAAATTCCTATTAATAGAAATAAAACAAAATATTAACTGACCAAAGTCTTCGGTTGGGGCGACCGCGGGGGAAAACAAAGCCCCCATGTGGAATGGGGTAAAACCTAAAACCACGAGGGACACCTCTAAGTCACAGAACATCTGACCAAAAGATCCGGCACCTAAGCCGATCAACGAACCAAGTTACCCTAGGGATAACAGCGCAATCCCCTCCAAGAGTCCATATCGACAAGGGGGTTTACGACCTCGATGTTGGATCAGGACATCCTAATGGTGCAGCCGCTATTAAGGGTTCGTTTGTTCAACGATTAAAGTCCTACGTGATCTGAGTTCAGACCGGAGTAATCCAGGTCAGTTTCTATCTGTAAAGCTATTTTTCCTAGTACGAAAGGACCGGAAATATGAAGCCTATACCACAGGTACGCTTTATTTTAACTTAATGAAGACAACTAAATTAAACAAAGAACAAGCACAAAATTACCCGAGATAAGGGATACTAAGGTGGCAGAGCCTGGTAATTGCAAAAGGCCTAAGCCCTTTCTCCCAGAGGTTCAAATCCTCTCCTTAGTTATGCTAAACCTACTTATTATTCACCTAGTTAATCCCCTAGCCTATATTATTCCAGTCTTACTAGCAGTGGCTTTTCTAACACTAATTGAACGAAAAATCTTAGGTTATATACAACTACGAAAAGGCCCTAATGTAGTTGGACCTTATGGGTTGCTACAGCCCATTGCGGATGGTGTAAAACTATTTATTAAAGAACCCGTTCGCCCTTCTACCTCCTCTCCATTTCTTTTCCTAGCAACACCTACACTAGCCCTCACTCTAGCCTTGATATTATGAGCCCCCATGCCCATTCCCTACCCAGTTATAGACCTAAACTTAGGTATCCTTTTTATTCTTGCCCTATCAAGCCTCGCAGTATACTCAATTCTAGGCTCAGGATGGGCATCAAACTCAAAATATGCCCTAATTGGAGCCCTCCGAGCCGTTGCCCAAACCATCTCGTATGAAGTAAGCCTAGGCCTAATTCTATTATCCATTATCGTATTTACAGGAGGATTTACTTTACAAGTGTTTAACACCACACAAGAGACTGTATGATTACTTCTACCAGCTTGGCCCCTAGCAGCAATATGATATATTTCTACACTAGCAGAAACAAACCGAGCTCCATTTGACTTAACCGAGGGAGAATCAGAACTAGTATCCGGTTTTAATGTAGAATACGCTGGAGGCCCATTTGCCCTATTTTTCTTAGCCGAATATGCCAACATCCTACTAATAAACACCCTATCAACCATCCTATTCTTAGGAGCCTCACATATCCCATCAATACCAGAGCTCACATCAGTTAACCTAATAACTAAAGCCGCATTTTTATCAGTCTTATTCCTGTGAATCCGAGCTTCCTATCCCCGATTTCGATATGATCAACTGATACACCTGGTTTGAAAAAATTTCTTGCCAATAACCCTTGCACTAATTTTATGACACACAGCCCTTCCAATCGCGTTTGCAGGTCTCCCTCCACAACTATAATAATATAAGGAGCTGTGCCCGAATGCCTAAGGACCACTTTGATAGAGTGACTAATGGGGGCTAAAATCCCCCCAGCTCCTAGAAAGAAGGGACTTGAACCCATACTCAAGAGATCAAAACTCCAGGTGCTTCCATTACACCACTTCCTAGTAAAGTCAGCTAAATTAAGCTTTTGGGCCCATACCCCAAAAATGTTGGTTAAAATCCTTCCCTTACTAATGAACCCCTATGTACTCACCATCCTACTATCTAGTTTAGGGTTAGGGACAACACTCACCTTCGCTAGCTCACACTGACTTCTAGCCTGAATGGGCCTAGAAATTAATACCCTAGCAATTATTCCACTTATAGCCCAACACCACCACCCTCGAGCAGTAGAAGCTACAACCAAATATTTCCTGACACAAGCCACCGCCGCCGCAACAATTCTCTTTGCCAGCACCACAAACGCATGAATATTAGGGGAATGAAGCATTACACACCTCTCCCACCCAGCTGCAACAACACTAGCTACAATAGCCTTAGCTCTAAAAGTAGGCCTCGCCCCCCTCCACTTCTGAATACCAGAAGTCCTACAAGGATTAGACCTTACAACAGGTTTAATTATGTCTACCTGACAAAAACTTGCACCATTTGCCTTGCTTATTCAGACAGCTCACACCATTAACCCTACAGTATTAACATCACTAGGCGTTGCATCAACCTTAATTGGGGGCTGAGGAGGGCTTAACCAAACCCAATTACGAAAAATTTTAGCCTATTCATCAATTGCTCACTTAGGTTGGATAGTTATTATTATTCAATTTGCACCACAACTAACTATCTTAACACTAGGACTATATATTGTTATGACCTCAGCAGCTTTCCTAACCTTCAAAGCAACAATAACAACAAAAATTAATACTCTTGCCTTAACCTGATCAAAAGGCCCAACAATTGCAACAACAACAGCCCTGGTCTTACTCTCGTTAGGCGGACTCCCACCACTAACCGGCTTTATACCAAAATGACTAATTCTCCAAGAACTTTCCAAACAAGGCCTACCCCTGATTGCCACACTAGCAGCTTTGAGCGCCCTACTTAGCTTGTACTTCTATTTACGCCTGTGTTATGCAATAACCCTTACAATTTCACCCAATACCAACAATTCCTCAGCCCCTTGACGACTTGCACACACCCAAAATTTATTCCCATTAGTTATTTCTACGACCGCAACATTAACACTCTTACCTCTAGCACCCGCCATCGTAGCACTAACTCACTAGAGACTTAGGATAGCTAGACCGAGAGCCTTCAAAGCTCTAAGCAGGAGTGAAAGTCTCCTAGTCCCTGCTTAAGACTTGCAGGACTTTATCCCACATCTTCTGAATGCAACCCAGACACTTTAATTAAGCTAAAGCCTTTCTAGATGAGAAGGCCTCGATCCTACAAACTCTTAGTTAACAGCTAAGCGCTCAATCCAGCGAGCATTCATCTATCCTTTCCCCGCCTCGGGGAGAAAGGCGGGGAAAGCCCCGGCAGGCAATTAGCCTACACTTTTAGACTTGCAATCTAATGTGCATTACACCACGAAGCTTTTGGTAAGAAAAGGACTTAAACCTTTGTTTGTGGAGCTACAATCCACCGCCTAGACCCTCGGCCACCCTACCTGTGGCAATCACACGCTGATTCTTCTCCACCAACCACAAAGATATTGGCACCCTCTACCTAGTATTCGGTGCCTGAGCTGGGATAGTTGGCACAGCTCTTAGCCTATTAATCCGGGCAGAACTAAGCCAACCTGGCTCCCTGCTAGGTGATGATCAAATCTACAATGTTATCGTAACTGCACATGCATTTGTGATAATTTTCTTTATAGTAATACCCGTAATAATTGGAGGCTTCGGGAACTGACTAGTGCCCCTAATGATTGGTGCTCCAGACATAGCTTTCCCCCGAATGAACAACATAAGCTTCTGACTTCTCCCACCGTCTTTCCTACTTCTATTAGCCTCCTCTGGAGTTGAAGCCGGAGCAGGAACAGGGTGAACTGTTTACCCCCCACTTGCTGGAAACCTGGCACATGCAGGAGCTTCTGTAGACCTAACAATTTTCTCACTTCACCTAGCCGGGGTGTCTTCTATTTTAGGGGCAATCAATTTTATTACTACTATTATTAATATAAAACCCCCAGCCATCTCACAATACCAAACACCTTTATTTGTTTGAGCTGTTCTAATTACAGCTGTTCTCCTTCTTCTATCACTCCCAGTTCTGGCAGCCGGAATTACAATATTACTAACAGACCGAAACCTTAATACTTCATTCTTCGACCCAGCAGGAGGGGGAGATCCAATCCTATATCAACACCTGTTCTGATTCTTTGGACATCCTGAAGTCTATATCCTAATTTTACCAGGATTTGGAATAATTTCCCACATTGTGGCTTACTACTCAGGTAAAAAGGAACCTTTCGGGTATATAGGAATGGTCTGAGCTATAATAGCAATCGGCCTTTTAGGTTTCATTGTTTGAGCCCATCACATGTTTACAGTAGGAATGGACGTGGATACCCGAGCATATTTTACTTCAGCAACAATAATTATTGCAATTCCCACCGGAGTAAAAGTATTTAGCTGATTAGCTACATTACATGGGGGCTCAATTAAATGAGAAACCCCGCTTCTATGAGCCCTTGGATTTATTTTCCTCTTTACAGTGGGGGGTTTAACAGGAATCGTATTAGCTAATTCTTCCCTAGATATTGTGCTTCACGACACCTACTACGTAGTTGCTCACTTTCACTACGTATTATCAATAGGAGCCGTTTTCGCTATTATGGGGGCCTTTGTTCACTGATTCCCGCTATTTTCAGGCTATACCCTACACAGCACCTGAACAAAAATCCACTTTGGGGTTATATTTGCAGGAGTAAACCTAACCTTCTTTCCTCAACACTTCCTTGGATTAGCCGGGATACCACGGCGATACTCAGACTATCCAGATGCCTACACCTTATGAAATACCGTTTCTTCTATTGGCTCATTAATTTCTTTAATTGCAGTAATTATATTCCTCTTCATTTTATGAGAAGCCTTTGCCGCTAAACGGGAAGTTCTATCTGTTGAATTAACCTCAACAAATGTAGAATGACTGCATGGATGCCCTCCACCTTACCACACATTCGAGACACCTGCATTTGTTCAAGTTCAACCATGACGAGAAAGGGAGGAGTTGAACCCCCATAAACTAATTTCAAGATAGCCGCACTACCGCTTCTGCCACTTTCTTCAATAAGATACTAGTAAAATAGTTATTACACCGCCTTGTCGAGGCAGAGTTGCAAGTTAAAACCTTGCGTATCTTAAGCTCCATGAGCTTAATGGCACATCCCTCACAATTAGGATTCCAAGACGCGGCCTCACCTGTAATAGAAGAACTACTTCACTTCCACGACCACGCACTAATAATCGTATTTTTAATCAGTACTCTGGTTTTATATATTATTGTTGCCATGGTTTCAACTAAACTTACAAACAAATATATTTTAGATTCCCAAGAAATTGAAATTGTATGAACTATTTTACCTGCAGTAATCTTAATCCTTATTGCCCTACCTTCACTACGAATCCTTTATCTTATAGATGAAATCAATAGCCCACATTTAACCGTAAAAGCCTTAGGACATCAGTGATACTGAAGCTATGAATACACGGATTACCAAGACCTTGCCTTCGACTCATATATAATTCCAACCCAAGAGTTAACCCCAGGACAATTCCGGCTTCTTGAAACAGACCATCGAATAGTAATTCCCATAGAATCCCCAATTCGAGTCCTGGTAGCAGCTGAAGATGTTCTCCACTCCTGAGCTGTACCAGCCCTTGGTGTAAAAATAGATGCCATGCCAGGCCGACTAAACCAAACAGCCTTCATCGCTGCACGCCCTGGAGTATTCTACGGACAATGCTCTGAAATTTGCGGAGCTAACCATAGCTTTATACCAATTGTTGTAGAAGCAGTACCCCTAGAACACTTCGAAAACTGATCCTCCCTCATACTTGAAGACGCCTCACTAGGAAGCTAAACAGGGTACCAGCGTTAGCCTTTTAAGCTAAAAATTGGTGACTCCCGACCACCTCTAGTGACATGCCCCAATTAAATCCAGCCCCATGATTTGCTATCCTAGTATTCTCTTGACTAATTTTTCTCGTATTTATTCCACCTAAAATTTTAAAACACACCTTTAATAATGAACCAACAACAGTTAGCACTGAATTACCTAAAACAAACCCTTGAAACTGACCATGACACTAAGCTTTTTTGACCAATTTATGAGCTCCACATACTTAGGCATCCCTTTAATTGCCATCGCCCTTAGCTTCCCATGAATTCTTTATCCCTCCCCCTCAGGCCGATGATTAAACAACCGTCTAATTACACTACAAGGTTGATTTATTAACCGTTTTACCCAACAACTTCTCCTTCCATTAAACCCCGGCGGCCATAAGTGAGCTTTAATCTTGACCTCTTTAATAGTTTTTCTTCTTTCCCTCAATATACTAGGCCTCCTACCGTATACCTTCACCCCTACAACACAACTTTCTCTAAATATAGGAATTGCAGTACCATTTTGACTAGCTACAGTTATTATTGGTATGCGAAACCAACCAACTGCAGCCTTAGGACACCTATTACCTGAAGGAACTCCTGTACCCCTAATTCCTGTCCTTATTATTATCGAAACAATTAGTTTATTTATTCGACCTTTAGCCCTAGGAGTCCGGTTAACAGCCAATTTAACAGCCGGCCACCTTCTAATTCAGCTTATTGCAACTGCAGTTATTACCCTCCTCCCACTAATAACTACCGTTGCAATTCTAACTGCTGTAGTTCTTCTTCTTCTAACATTACTTGAAGTTGCCGTTGCTATAATTCAAGCTTATGTCTTTGTTCTCCTAGTAAGCCTATATCTACAAGAAAACGTCTAATGGCCCACCAAGCACACGCATATCATATGGTTGACCCAAGTCCCTGGCCTCTAACCGGCGCAGTAGCTGCTCTCCTAATAACATCAGGTCTCGCAATCTGATTTCACTTCCACTCAACCACACTAATAACCCTAGGATTAGTACTTCTTCTACTTACAATATTTCAGTGATGACGTGATATTATTCGAGAAGGAACCTTCCAAGGACACCACACCCCACCAGTACAAAAAGGCCTCCGTTATGGTATAATTTTATTTATTACATCCGAAGTATTCTTTTTTCTAGGGTTTTTCTGAGCCTTCTATCACTCAAGTTTAGCCCCAACCCCAGAACTAGGGGGATGTTGACCACCCACAGGAATTACCACACTTGACCCATTTGAAGTTCCCCTCCTTAATACTGCTGTTCTCCTAGCTTCCGGGGTAACAGTAACCTGAGCACACCACAGCTTAATAGAAGGTAACCGAAAACAAGCTATCCAATCACTTACCCTTACCATTCTACTAGGATTTTATTTTACTGCCCTCCAAGCCATAGAATACTACGAAGCCCCATTTACAATTGCTGATGGTGTATATGGCTCAACCTTCTTTGTTGCCACAGGCTTCCACGGATTACACGTCATTATTGGCTCCACATTCCTAGCAATTTGCCTTCTTCGACAAATCCAATACCATTTTACCTCAGAACATCATTTTGGGTTTGAAGCAGCTGCCTGATATTGACATTTCGTAGACGTAGTATGACTATTCTTATACGTCTCTATTTACTGATGAGGCTCATATCTTTCTAGTATTTAAAGTTAGTACAAGTGACTTCCAATCATTTAGTCTTGGTTAAAATCCAAGGAAAGATAATGAATTTAATTACAACAATTTTACTCATTACTATAACCCTATCATTAGTATTGATTATTGTATCATTTTGGCTCCCACAGATAAACCCCGACGCAGAAAAACTTTCCCCCTATGAATGCGGATTTGATCCACTAGGATCGGCACGACTTCCATTTTCCCTACGATTTTTTTTAGTCGCCATCCTCTTCCTCCTTTTTGATCTAGAAATTGCTCTGCTCCTTCCACTACCTTGAGGAAACCAGCTACTAAATCCCACTACAACTTTTTTCTGAGCCGCAGCTATCCTCATTCTACTAACTCTTGGGTTAATTTACGAATGACTCCAAGGTGGACTTGAATGGGCGGAATAGGGCGTTAGTCCAACAAAAGACCTCTGATTTCGGCTCAGAAGATTATGGTTTAAATCCATAACCCCCTTATGACACCAGTACACTTCAGCTTCACCTCAGCCTTTATACTAGGACTTACAGGCCTGGCCTTCCATCGAACCCATCTACTCTCAGCCTTACTTTGTCTAGAAGGAATAATATTATCCTTGTTTATTGCCCTGGCCCTTTGAACCCTGCAACTAGAAGCAACCGCTTTCTCTACCGCTCCTATGCTTCTTCTGGCTTTTTCTGCCTGCGAAGCTAGCGCAGGCCTAGCACTACTAGTTGCTACAGCACGAACCCATGGCTCCGACCGATTACAAAACCTTAACCTCCTACAATGCTAAAAATCTTAATCCCAACAATTATGCTTTTCCCCACAATCTGATTATCTACCCCAAAATGACTATGAACTACCACAACAGCCCAAAGCCTATTAATTGCCATTACCAGCCTCTCCTGATTAAAATGAAATTCAGAAACAGGTTGAGCAACCTCTGGTCCCTATTTAGGAACAGACCAACTATCAACACCCCTGCTAGTTCTTACTTGCTGGCTCCTACCATTAATAATCCTTGCCAGCCAAAATCACATTAACCCAGAACCCCTAAGCCGACAACGAACATATATTTCACTCCTGGCTTCCCTACAAACCTTCCTTATTATAGCTTTTGGCGCAACCGAGATTATTATATTTTATGTAATATTTGAAGCAACCTTAATCCCAACCCTCATTATTATCACCCGTTGAGGTAATCAAACTGAACGTTTAAATGCGGGTACTTACTTCCTTTTCTATACACTAGCCGGGTCACTCCCACTCCTTGTTGCACTACTTTTATTACAACAAGATACAGGCACCCTATCTATACTTGTGCTACAATATTCAAAACCACTTGCACTTAACTCTTGAGGCGACAAAATCTGATGAGCGGGCTGCCTAATTGCCTTCCTAGTAAAAATACCACTTTATGGGGTTCACCTTTGACTTCCAAAAGCCCATGTAGAAGCCCCAGTAGCCGGGTCTATAGTCCTAGCTGCAATTCTCCTAAAACTAGGGGGCTATGGCATAATACGAATAATGGTTGTACTGGATCCCTTAACTAAAGACATAGCTTATCCATTTATTATACTAGCCCTTTGAGGAATTATTATAACAGGCTCTATCTGTCTCCGACAAACAGACCTAAAATCCCTAATTGCCTACTCCTCTGTAAGCCACATAGGACTAGTAGCAGCAGGAATCTTAGTACAAACCCCATGAGGCTTTACAGGAGCAATTATTTTAATAATCGCCCACGGCCTAGTATCATCAGCCCTCTTCTGCCTGGCCAACACAGCATACGAACGAACACACAGCCGCACTATAATTTTAGCCCGTGGCCTACAGATACTTTTCCCCCTTACTGCTATATGATGATTTATTGCTAACTTAGCCAACCTTGCCTTACCCCCACTCCCTAATTTAATAGGGGAACTACTGATTATTACAACCATATTCAATTGGTCCCCATGAACACTCCTCCTAACCGGAATAGGGACGCTGATCACAGCCGCATACTCTCTTCACCTATTCCTTACATCACAACGTGGACCAACCCCCACCCATATTTTAGGCCTACAGCCTTTTCACACCCGAGAACATCTGCTACTAGCAATACATCTAATTCCCGTCATCCTCTTAATTACAAAACCAGAACTTATATGAGGGTGGTCCTACTGTAGATATAGTTTAAATAAAACACTAGATTGTGGTTCTAAAGATAGAGGTTAAAGTCCTCTTATCCACCGAGAGAGGTTAATGTGACACCAAGAACTGCTAACTCTTGAACCCACGGTTAAACTCCGTGGCTCACTCGCTTCTAAAGGATAACAGCTCATCCGTTGGTCTTAGGAACCAAAAACTCTTGGTGCAAATCCAAGTAGCAGCTATGTACACTACACCCTTAATTTTATCATCCTCCCTCATTCTTATACTAAGCATTCTCCTTTACCCCCTATTAATAACATTGAATCCAACCCCCCAAAAATCAGAATGAGCCGTAACACATGTCAAAACAGCTGTAAGTACCGCATTCTTAGTTAGCCTCCTTCCCCTAATAATTTTTTTAGATCAGGGGACAGAAACTATTGTAACCAATTGACACTGAATAAATACTACCACCTTCGACATTAATATTAGTTTTAAATTTGATCACTATTCCCTAATTTTTACACCCATTGCCCTATTTGTTACCTGGTCTATTTTAGAATTTGCATCCTGGTATATACATTCAGACCCCTACATAAACCGCTTCTTTAAATACCTTCTCCTTTTCCTAGTAGCTATAATTATTCTAGTAACCGCTAATAATATATTTCAACTATTTATTGGGTGGGAAGGCGTAGGTATTATGTCATTTCTTCTTATTGGCTGATGATACGGCCGCGCAGACGCAAATACAGCAGCACTACAAGCAGTCCTATATAACCGAGTGGGAGATATTGGGCTTATCCTAAGCATAGCATGAATTGCTACTAACCTAAACTCATGAGAAATTCAACAAATCTTCCTCTTTTCTAAAGATTTTAATATAACCCTACCCCTTTTAGGCCTAATCCTCGCTGCTACAGGAAAATCAGCCCAGTTTGGGCTACACCCATGACTTCCATCCGCTATAGAGGGGCCCACTCCAGTCTCTGCCTTACTTCATTCAAGCACTATAGTTGTAGCTGGTATTTTTCTACTTATTCGACTTCACCCCCTTATAGAGAATAATCAACTAGCCTTAACAACCTGCCTCTGCCTAGGAGCCCTAACCACTTTATTTACCGCTACTTGTGCCCTAACCCAAAACGACATCAAAAAAATTGTAGCCTTCTCAACATCTAGCCAACTAGGCCTTATAATAGTTACTATTGGGCTAAACCAACCCCAATTAGCTTTCCTTCATATTTGCACTCATGCCTTCTTTAAAGCAATATTGTTCTTATGTTCCGGTTCAATTATTCACAGCCTAAATGACGAACAAGATATTCGAAAAATGGGGGGACTCCACAAACTTATACCATTCACTTCCTCATGTTTAACCATCGGCAGCCTCGCCCTCACAGGAACCCCCTTCCTAGCAGGCTTTTTTTCTAAAGACGCTATTATTGAAGCCTTAAACACTTCCTACCTCAATGCCTGAGCCCTAACCCTAACATTAATCGCTACTTCCTTTACCGCAATCTACAGCTTCCGAGTAATTTTCTTCGTAACAATAGGCACCCCTCGGTTTCTCCCCCTTTCCCCTATCAATGAAAATAACCCAACAGTAATTAATCCAATCAAACGCCTAGCCTGAGGAAGCATTATTGCAGGACTAATCATCACATCTAATTTTTTACCCTCTAAAACCCCCGTTATAACTATGCCCCCCGGCCTAAAACTAGCAGCGCTTTTAGTTACAATTATTGGCTTTTTAATAGCCATAGAACTAGCGTCAATAACATCTAAACAATTCAAAATTACCCCAATTCTCCCTCTACATAACTTCTCTAATATACTAGGCTACTTCCCCGCCACAGTCCACCGCCTAATACCCAAACTTAACCTCACCCTAGGCCAACTGATTGCCACGCAACTGGTAGACCAGACATGATTTGAAAAAGCAGGCCCAAAAGGACTATCAACAACACAAATCAATATATCTACTACAACAAGCAACATACAACGAGGGTTAATTAAAACATACCTAACAATATTTCTACTAACCACCACCCTTGCAATTATTTTAATTTCCCTCTAAACTGCCCGAAGAGCCCCTCGACTTAAACCTCGAGTTAACTCTAAGACAACAAAAAGGGTTAATAACAATACCCAACCTCCCACAATTAATATTCCCCCACCCAAAGAATATATTAAAGCAACCCCACTCGTATCCCCCCGTGTTACAAAAAAATCTTTACTATCCACCACAAATCATGACCCACTAAACCAATTACCTTGTAATCATCACCCCACTAATCCTACCACAACTGAATAAATCAAAACGTACCCAATAACCGAACGATCCCCTCAACTTTCAGGAAAAGGCTCTGCTGCCAAGGCCGCTGAATAAACAAACACTACAAGCATACCCCCCAAATAAATAAGAAATAAAACCAAAGACAAAAAAGACCCACCATGACCTACTAAAGCCCCACAACCAACCCCAGCTGCCACAACCAATCCTAACGCAGCAAAGTAAGGTGCCGGATTTGAAGCCACAGCCACTAAACCAATAATTAAACCTAATAAAAATAGGGAAAAAATATAATTCATAATTCTTGCCCGGATTTTAACCGAGACCAATGACTTGAAAAACCACCGTTGTTATTCAACTACAAAAACCTCTAATGGCCAGCCTACGAAAAACACACCCTTTACTAAAAATTGCCAACGACGCACTAATTGACTTACCTGCCCCCTCCAACATTTCAGCATGATGAAACTTTGGCTCCCTTCTACTTCTCTGCTTAATTATACAGATCTTAACAGGATTATTTCTAGCTATACATTATACCTCAGACATCTCCACAGCTTTTTCCTCTGTAGCACACATCTGCCGAGATGTAAATTATGGATGAGTAATCCGAAATATACATGCTAATGGAGCCTCATTTTTCTTTATCTGCATTTATTTTCATATTGGCCGAGGCCTCTATTATGGCTCTTACCTTTATAAAGAAACATGAAACATTGGTGTAGTTCTGCTGCTTTTAGTGATAATAACTGCATTCGTAGGCTATGTCCTACCCTGAGGTCAAATATCCTTCTGAGGCGCTACAGTAATTACTAACCTTCTTTCTGCTGTACCTTATATAGGAGATGCACTAGTACAATGAATCTGAGGAGGCTTCTCTGTAGACAACGCCACGCTAACGCGATTCTTTGCTTTCCATTTCCTTCTACCTTTTGCAATTGTAGCAGCAACCATCATTCATGCCCTTTTCCTACACGAAACTGGCTCTAATAACCCAGCCGGCTTAAATTCAGACGCCGATAAAATTTCTTTCCACCCATACTTCTCCTACAAAGATCTTCTTGGCTTCGTAGTAATACTAACAGCACTAGCATCTCTAGCTTTATTTTCCCCGAATCTTCTAGGCGACCCTGAAAACTTCACCCCAGCTAATCCACTGGTTACACCACCGCATATTAAACCTGAATGATATTTCCTCTTCGCCTACGCCATTCTACGATCCATCCCCAACAAACTTGGCGGAGTCCTAGCCCTTCTATTCTCTATCCTAGTACTTATACTAGTCCCCCTCCTCCACACATCAAAACAACGAGGACTAACCTTCCGACCTATTGCCCAATTCCTATTTTGAACCCTAGTCGCAGACGTAATGATTTTAACATGAATTGGGGGAATACCTGTAGAACACCCCTTTATTATTATTGGTCAAGTCGCCTCTGTCCTTTACTTCATAGTTTTCCTAGTTCTAAATCCCCTAGCCGGCTGACTAGAAAACAAATCCCTCAACTGAGCCTGCCCTAGTAGCTTAGCCTTAAAGCACCGGTCTTGTAATCCGGCGACCGGAGGTTAAACTCCTCCCTAGCGCCCAGAAAAGAGAGATTTCAACTCCCACCACTAACTCCCAAAGCTAGTATTCTAAACTAAACTATTTCCTGCGGACCAAAGATTATTAATAGTGCTCATGATATCTTTGCTATATATGCATCAGCACCCAAATGGGTATTTACACAAAATCCTCTAAATACATGTACTAGTACACTGTATGGTAGGTCTTACATACATGTACTAGTACACTGTATGGTAGGTCTTACATACATGTACTAGTACACTGTATAATGAGGTCTTACACGTATGTACTAGTACATATTATGGTGAATCTTACACGTATGTATTAGTACATATTATGCTTTATTTGACACACAAATCCTTCAAAACATCAGATTAAGCAGAGCCATATAAAAAATCAAGCACTATCAAATATCACCATAATTTGCAAATTTACCCAAAGCACAACATGGAATTCTATAATAGATTTTTAAGAACCTGATAAATCGCATAATTCCCCATTACTCCATCACAAATTTTTCTATGCACGGACCCAACTAATATCGGACCTCAGAATCTTAATGTAGTAAGAGACCACCAACCAGCTTATATAAATGTACACGGTCCTTGAAAGGTCAGGGACAATAATTGTGGGGGTAGCACAAAATGAACTATTACTGGCATCTGGTTCCTATTTCAGGAGCATATTAGGTAAACATTTCCACCCCCGGATAACTATATCTGGCATCTGATTAATGGTGTCGAATCGATTGTCCATGACCCACCATGCCAAGGCGTTCATTTATATGCATATGGTTCTCTTTTTTTTAGGTCTCTTCCACCTGGCATTTGGTCACTTTCGGCAGTAATAGCTGACAAGGTAGTACTGTTCTATGGAATCTAACTATGTAGATGTAACTTTTTAAAGTCATTCATTTAAGAATTGCATATCAGTATATCACGAGCATAATACCTCTTTATCATCTTCTATGATTCCTAAGATCTCCCCCCCGTTAGTATTTTACGGTAAATTGTCGACAAACCCCCCTACCCCCCTACGTAGGCCATTTCTTGTTTATCCTGTCAAACCCCAAAAGCAGGCAAGACTCGACCATCGTATTAATTAGTACTTTATAATATTGAACAAAATGAAACCCACACAGAAAATAGACATAAACTTATACTACACCAATTTTTTTTTATATATATATTATATTATATTATATTATATATTATATATTGTATTATATATATACTTCATGTATTTATACCTTTTAACCCGCATTACA